TTGGATTTTCACTAAAATTTGGATTGATATTCAAATTAAAAAGAAGTAAGTTGCTTGGGATAAACCAAGGTTTCTCTTTATATTTATGATAAAGTATTAAAAACTCTGGAAATAAAAAAACTTTCGAATTCGATATGAGGTGATTTAAGATTAAGAATTTTTCATTCATTCCCATCCAATCAAAAAAGACCTTTTTATAATTGATTTCGGAATTTGATTTAATTGGAAGATAAAAAAGACCATTATTATGAGAATTCTCCGTTATTTGGTCCTTATTAGGTTCAACCTGAATATTTGTATTAAATTTCCAACCCAAATATTTTCTATCTGTATTTTTTTCCATATATATAATATCACTTTTTTCTAGATAATTCTTGATAGGAATATTATTGAGTATGTTAAAAAAACTTTCTTTATTTTTGGTGGAATTTTCTTGCTTCTTTATTGTTTCTAATGATGATCTATAACTATCAGACTTATTCTTAGTTTCAGAATTAATATATTTATATGAGAAAAGATCATATCTATAGTTTTTTTGAAAATTCTCCTCTTTATTTGGTAATAAATATACTTTCAAATTTTGTTTTTTTTGGTAATCCAATAATGGGTCTTTTTCATAGGAATACCTTTTCTTTAAATCATCATTTTGAGACATATGACATTGATTTATTTGATTTCGCCATTTTTGGGGGACTAATGTAGACCATGTAATCTGAGATAAATCATATTGATAATGACTTCTTAACCAGTTTTTCCATGGATTCTTTTCATAATTTGAAAGTTTGTTATGTCTTACTTTGGAATCAAATATTCCTTGTGTTCCAAAAAAATGCTTTATTTCATTCTTAAGAAAAAAAGATGGTCCATTATATTGAAGAATAGATCTTAACTTATTGAAGTTAATAACTTGGGTTTGTGATAATTTAAAAAATACATATTTTTGTGACAAGTAAGATAAATCAAAAAAAATATGTGGCTTCTGCTTACTATTTCTAAGATTATCAAAAGCCTTTTTTATAGTCATAGGCGAAATGAAGTCAATTTTATTTTGTTTTTTTTTATTAATTCTTTCTTTATCTTTATTTATTTCATTATTGTCAATGTATTTTTCAACAATTTTTTTTGTTGATTCCATAAAAAGTTGTAGAGAAATTCTGCGCATATTAATTATACATAAAAAGATATCTACGTATATTTTTTCAATGCAAAATTGAAATATTAATTCAATATTTTTTCTTTTTAATATTTTCCAAATTTTTGGAGGTGATTCTCGATTATTCTTTTTATTTTTTTTCATTATTTCTATTTGATTTCTGATTGTGTTTCTTCTATCAATTCTATGTTTAATCTCTTCTTTTGCCTGTGAATAATCTCTAGATTTATTTTGACTAAATGATTCATGAATTATCTGAGTGCTGATTATCGAATCCTTTTCTGTTTGAGTTTCACTTGATTCATATATTTCTCTCGGTATAAATAATGGAATTTTCTTTCCTTTTAAAAGTATTTGTTTTAAAAATAAAAATGCTTTTTCTTGTTGCTTTGTTATTTTTTTTAAAACTCTTTGATTAAAATTTCTTATTTCGACTTTGTAGTCTATATCTTTAAAAACGGGTTCAAAAAAGGAAGGTGTTTTTCGAGGAGGACCAAAAGGATATTCTGTTTCCATTCCCAAAACTGTTAAAAAACAAGAATCAAAATCATCTTGTTGCTTTCGATCTCTATCAGAGAGTCGTAGCTTAGATCCGTGCCACGGTTTCAAATGAAAAGGATATAAGATTTTGATCTGAAAACCTTCTATTAACCAATTTGTAGGAAATTCTGTTTTGGAGAATTGAAGACCATTATAGCTGCACTTTAAATAAATTTCTCTTTTCCAATCTTGGAAATCCTCATACCATTCCGGAGATTGCCGTAATAAAATACGGCCAATATTCTTAGCTATTATCAATAAGGGTAATTTAATATACCTTCTAAAAATTGATTGTGCTAGTAACAGAATACTTCTTGTTTTTTGTGCATATGGAATGTTTTCCCAGAATTCCATTGCGTCTTCCTGGTTGTTTTTTTTTATTTGGAATTGTTGATCTAAAATTTCAAATTCTGACTTTTTACCCAATGAATCTCTAATATTAAAAAAAAGCTTCATTAGGTCGGATATAGGAAAAGGAAAATCTTCCATTTTTTCCAAAAAAAGAGGGGAATGGGGATTTCCTTGAGACGGTCCCCAAATAACCATTTTACGCCTTTGACTGCGCATAGATCCTTTGATTACGGCTCGACGAAAATCTGGTTCTTCCAAATAACTTATAAAACCCGAATCTCTATTAAATTTTGTATAAAGATTATAATTCTTGAAATTAGATTTCTTAAAACTTCGTTTGGAACGAGTTAAAAAAGCTATACGTTTAAATTTTCTTGTTCGAAGCTGGTGATCCAGCCCTTGCATTATGCCTTGTTCTTTTCGTCGTTTTTTAAACATTTGTTCCAACTCGTTGAT